GACTTGGACTGGGTATTAACGGTCAATCTCCGGTAGAAGGTTCCGTCGGAACAATTATTTATTTCAGGTACCTCTTAAATAAAAAAAAAAAAGAGAGAAAATGTGGGGAGAAATGACAAGAAGATATTGGAACATGAATTTTGAAGAGATGATGAAAGCAGGAGTTCATTTTGGCCATGGTACTAGGAAATGGAATCCTAGAATGGCACCTTACATCTCTTCAAAGCGTAAAGGTATTCATATTACAAATCTTACTCGAACTGCTCGTTTTTTGTCAGAAGCCTGTGATTTAGTTTTTGATGCAGCAAGTATAGGAAAACACTTCTTAATAGTTGGTACCAAAAATAAAGCAGCCAATTTAGTAGCATCAGCTGCAATAAGGGCTCGGTGTCATTATGTTAATAAAAAATGGCTCGGTGGTATGTTAACGAATTGGTCCACTACAGAAATGAGACTTCATAGGTTCAGGAACTTGAGATCGGAACAAAATACGGGGAAACTCAACTGTCTCCCGAAAAGAGATGTAGCAATGTTGAAGAGGCAATTATCTCACTTGCAAACCTATCTGGGCGGGATCAAATATATGACGGGGTTACCCGATATTGTAATCATCGTTGATCAGCAAGAAGAATATACGGCTCTTCGAGAATGTCTCACTTTGGGGATTCCAACAATTTGTTTAATCGATACAAATTGTGACCCGGATCTCGCAAATATTCCGATTCCAGCGAACGATGACGCTATAGCTTCAATCCGATTGATTCTTAACAAATTAGTATCCGCAATTTGTGAGGGCGGTTCTAGCTATATAAGAAATTGTTGATTAATAATAGGATAAGTCAATGACTTTGGAAACTCCATAAATTGATTGAATCGGTTACTATCCCTGAGTCTCAAAAAAGAGATCAAAATCACTGGGGATATTATGTGATCACTTGGGATCCGAAATATACGATTGATTCAAAGTAGACGAGTTGAGAAAGAGATACGAGATGGCTGAATCAAAATAATTCCTTTTTAAGTTCTATTTATGTCAGAGGGCAATATGAATGTTTTACCCTGTTCCATCAACTCACTAAAAGTGTTATACGATATATCCGATGTGGAAGTAGGCCAACATTTTTATTGGCAAATAGGGGGTTTCCAAGTCCATGCCCAAGTACTTATCACTTCTTGGGTTGTAATTGCTATCTTATTAGGTTCAGCCACTATAGCTGTTCGGAATCCACAAACCATTCCAACCGACGGTCAGAATTTCTTCGAATATGTCCTCGAATTCATTCGAGACTTGAGCAAAACTCAGATTGGAGAAGAATATGGTCCTTGGGTTCCCTTTATTGGAACCATGTTCCTATTTATTTTTGTTTCTAACTGGTCAGGTGCCCTTTTACCCCGGAAAATCATACAGTTACCGCATGGAGAGTTAGCTGCACCCACGAATGATATAAATACTACTGTTGCTTTAGCTTTACCTACGTCAGTGGCATATTTCTATGCGGGTCTTACAAAAAAAGGATTGGGTTATTTCGGTAAATACATTCAACCAACTCCAATACTTTTACCAATTAACATCCTAGAAGATTTCACAAAACCCTTATCACTTAGTTTTCGACTTTTCGGGAATATATTAGCGGATGAATTAGTAGTTGTTGTTCTTGTTTCTTTAGTACCTTCGGTGGTTCCTATACCTGTCATGTTCCTTGGATTATTCACAAGCGGGATTCAGGCTCTTATTTTTGCAACTTTAGCCGCAGCTTATATAGGTGAATCCATGGAGGGTCATCATTGACTAGCTTCCGAAATGGTCTTAAAAAAAAGCTTATCCCAACTCATACCGGTATATACGATCTAGAATAGGAGCAAAAAAAAATGTATGATATTAGAGAATTAAAAAAAGGTAAGGGGGGTCGAGCTGGGTATATGTAAGGGCTCTAAGCCAATCCCTGTATATGTTTCGAAGAATGATTCTAGAATCCGGTTCAATAGAAGATACGGATGGTTTACGTTATTAAAGAAACAATGTATATGTGATATTAGATATTCACTAGTTATATATGGGCTATCCATATATATTATTTCCCATCCCACTGAATTTAGACGGATTCCAATGCAAGCCCTTCCGTTTTATCTGTGACTGTGGATTGAATGAATAAACAAATGAAGTCAAGCATGCATATAGAAGAGAAAGAGCGAAGAATTGAAAGAATGGAATGGTTCGGAACAAAGAAATGGAAGAACTGGAACCGTATAGATTTACAAAGACTCCACGGATAGGAACTAAAAACGAGATATCGAAGTAGCTCTGATGATTCAGTAATATTATTATTTCAATTCAGAATTCTTAGTTCTTTTTTTTTTCGGATAGATCTTAAGTGATGGAATAATGAAGTAATAATTCATCGGTTGATTGTATCATTAACCATTTCTTTTTTTTGGTGCGAGGAACTTAATATGAATCCATTGATTTCTGCCGCTTCCGTTATTGCTGCTGGATTGGCTG